CGAGACTAAAAGGAATGTATAAACCAATGCTTCCATAGATTCGATCGTGGTTTACAATTATAACTTCCCTACCTGTTTGTTTTTTATTTTTTTTGGGGGGGGGAATCGTCTCGAAAGAGCAAGAGTCAAAAAAGCGTTGATTCAAATCCATTTCGGTAGTCTATATAAAAGCCCCCCCAAAAAATAGAGGGGAAAGATACCAAAGCGGTCTTGTATCAGACTGCCTGTCTTCTTGTAGTTGGATCCCCAAGTTTTTGGAATGCTCCAAACTCGACTTGAGCATCCAAATCTGGGTCAATACCAGCAAAAACATCTCTGAACAAGGTTCTAGCACCATGCCAAATGTGTCCGAAGAAGAAAAGCAAAGCAAACGAAGCATGCCCAAAAGTAAACCAACCCCTTGGACTGCTACGAAAAACACCATCGGATTTCAAAGTCGCACGATCTAATTCAAAAATTTCACCCAATTGAGCGCGTCTAGCATATTTTTTCACAGTAGCAGGATCGCTATAACTGACTCCATTAAGTTCGCCGCCATAGAACTCAACGGTTACACCTACTTGTTCAACACTATACTTCGATTCCGCCCTTCTAAAAGGAACATCAGCTCTAACAATTCCGTCGCCGTCTACTAAAACGACTGGAAATGTTTCAAAAAAAGTAGGCATACGACGTACAAAAAGCTCACGCCCTTCTTTATCTCTAAAGATAGGGTGTCCTAACCACCCAACCGCTATTCCATCTCCGTTATCCATTGAGCCTGCCCTGAATAATCCCCCTTTTGCCGGATTATTGCCGATATAATCATAAAAAGCTAATTTTTCAGGAATTTTGGACCAGGCTTCTGAAAAACTTTGATTCTCTGCTAGCCCGGCGCTAACTCTTCGATATATCTCTTGCTGGAAGTAACCCTGATCCCATTGATAACGAGTGGGACCAAATAATTCAATGGGGGTAGTTGCTGAACCATACCACATAGTTCCAGCAACAACAAAAGCTGCAAAAAAAACAGCCGCGATACTACTGGAGAGTACGGTTTCAATATTTCCCATACGCAATCCTTTGTATAGACGTTGTGGCGGTCGGACGCTAAGATGGAATAGACCTGCTAATATGCCCAACGTACCTGCTGCAATATGATGAGAAGCTATTCCTCCCGGAACAAAAGGATCAAAACCTTCCACGCCCCACGACGGATTTACAGGTTGTACTTTTCCCGTTAGTCCATAAGGATCGGACACCCATATTCCAGGACCGTACAAGCCTGTTACATGAAATGCACCAAAACCAAAGCAAGCCACCCCGGAGAGAAATAAATGAATTCCAAAGATCTTGGGCAAATCCAAAGAAGGTTTTCCTGTCCGTTCATCACAAAATATTTCTAGATCCCAATAGACCCAATGCCAGATAGCTGCCAAAAAGCATAACCCAGAAAACACAATATGTGCCCCAGCTACACCTTCGTAACTCCAAATACCCGGATTGGTTAGAGTCCCTCCTGTGATACTCCAACCTCCCCACGAATTGGTTATTCCTAAACGAGTCATGAAGGGTATAACGAACATACCCTGTCTCCACATTGGATCAAGAACAGGGTCAGAAGGATCAAAAACTGCTAATTCATACAGAGCCATCGAGCCCGCCCAACCAGCAACCAGAGCTGTATGCATTATATGAACGGAAAGCAACCGGCCGGGATCATTCAATACAACGGTATGAACACGATACCAAGGCAAACCCATGGAAAATACCCCTTTATCAAAGAAAAATAGACACTACGTAACTTTATTGCATTGGAAAAGACTATACTATGACTATCCTATGGACCTCCCTTGTTCAGTGGATTATTTCCTAACAAGGGTTAGGTTACTATTTATTCTATTCTGTTCGTAATAATGGAATAATTCTGTTCGTAGGAACAAAGAGAAGCAGATTTATTCTATACTCGATAAGTACCAATACGCAATGGGGGGTTGATGCCATTTTCTATGAGTAAATGCGTCCATCCTTATTTATCATTAGAAGGCTCTATTCGTAAAAATTTTCCTTTATTTATTTTGTCTTTCTTTCTGAATTTTTCTAATCTATGGATAAAATAAATATGATAAAGCCACTATTATAAAGACAATAAAACCATATTGTTACGTTTCCACATCAAAGTGAAATATAGTATTTTAGTTCTTTTTTTTTCAATTTATGCCTATTGGTGTTCCAAAAGTACCTTTCCGAAGTCCTGGAGAGGATGATGCAGCTTGGGTTGACGTATAGTGCGACTTGTCAGATATATTGGGTCATATGGGATTTCCCCGTTATCTCCCCCGATCGAGATATCCTCTGTTTCGCCCAAGAAAGAGAAATTGAATCATCCAAAAATTGGAGCGTGAAGTGCAATTAGATGCATTGTTTGGGGGGATTCGTAGTACTATTATCAATTAGAATAATTTATGGTTGGCTTTGGTTGGACTAAGAAAATGAAGTATCCAGGCTCCGTTTAGAAAAAACCCAATTAGGAATATATCTATAATTACTAGATGTATCATAAATTATTCCTGTTTGTTATTTTTAAAGTCATAACAAAAAGAAATGGTGATGGGAAGATTTGTCCTATATGTGCAAATCAAAATCGGGCGGATCTTTACCCGGAGTAGAGCATAAACCTAAAAAGATGAAAGAGACCCATTCAGGAACAAGAAAATACCATCGTGATTTGGATTGAATCTCGATGAAACAATACATCAATGAGAAGTTAATTCGATAAGTTTATTGACTTTTTTCTATTATAAGGAAGAAAGAAAAGAAGTCAAAATTCGTCTTTATTGAAAAATCGAAGAAAAAGCCCTTTCATTAGAAGTTAGAAAAAACCTGCTATGAAAAAGAGTAGGAAAAAGGAAAGAGGACTGGAATCTCTACATTGATTCTTTTTTTCGCAATTTTTTTTTGAACCGTATGCATCAAAAGGTGCATGTACGGTTCCTAAGGGATACAATTTGACCCTAATCAACCGACTTTATCGAGAAAGATTACTTTTTTTAGGCCAAGAAGTTAATAGCGAGATCTCGAATCAACTTATCGGTCTTATGGTATATCTCAGTATCGAGGATGATACCAAAGATCTGTATTTATTTTTAAACACTCCTGGCGGATGGGTACTGCCTGGAGTAGCTATTTACGATACTATGCAATTTGTGCGACCAGAGGTCCATACAATATGCATGGGATTAGCCGCGTCAATGGGATCTTTTATCCTGATTGGAGGAGCAATTACCAAACGTCTAGCATTCCCTCACGCTTGGCGCCAATGAGGTTTTTTTATTTGAGAGAAAAAAGAAAACTATGCCTTCGCCATATGAATATTAAGTAATAATAGCATGGCACTTCGAATTCGATATGAAAAATTTTTGTTTTGTATGGTTTTTTTAAAGATTAGATTATGTATCGAGAGAGTAGTATGAGATAAAAGGTATTCCCGATTTTCTCTTATCTATCGGGAGTCCAGTTTAGCGTCACAAACTTTTTTGTTTTCACACCGAAGGGCTCTTAACAATATTTATGTTATAAAAAAAAGAGTGCGAAAAAAACAAGACTTTTCCTTTTTTATTTGGATCAAAAAGAAACTTTGGGATTGCTGAATCAAAGAAAAAAAAAGAATCCATTTGAAAATAGAAAGCAACGGAGCCATCATAGTATTTTTTAACTCCTCCGAAAGGAAGGGTGGCAATTTGATCATTTACCCAGCTGCTGGTCTATTTTTATCTTTCTTGAATGGAAAGGTAAGGGTCAATTTTATTGTAGAGCCGTATGCAATGCACAAAAGATGATGCCCGTACGGTTGTTCAATTCTATCTTTTTTCCTATTATTCTTTATCTTTCATTTCTGTTCCTTTCATCACACCAGATAGAGAACCCTTCTATCATCAGGGTAATGATCCATCAACCTGCGAGTTCTTTTTATGAGGCGCAAACGGGAGAATTTGTCCTGGAAGCGGAAGAACTGCTGAAACTACGCGAAACCATCACAAGGGTTTATGTACAAAGGACGGGCAAACCATTATGGATTGTATCTGAAGACATGGAAAGAGACGTTTTTATGTCAGCAACAGAAGCTCAAGCTTATGGAATTGTTGATCTTGTAGCAGTTGGATGAAAAAAAAAATGGATTTTGTGTAAATCCGTGATTTGAGATTTTATGTCCGCATTTACTATTTAACTATTAAATAGAAAAATTTTATAACCATCCGGTTAGGATCAATCTAAACCAGCCCATTATGTATATGATTCAACATGCCAACTATTAAACAACTTATTAGAAATACAAGACAGCCAATTCGAAATGTCACGAAATCCCCCGCTCTTCGGGGATGTCCTCAGCGTCGAGGAACATGTACTAGGGTGTATGTGCGACTCGTTTAGATCATCAGCTGGCACAAAAAAAGCAATAAAACCTCTTTCCAGTATGAATGATCAGTACCAGTAAATAGGATAGAATGGAAGAAGGAACTCCATTCACTATCTAAAAAGAAGCAAATCGATCCCTCTATTGTGTATAAAGTTTATGGTTCCATTGGTGCAAATCCAATCACCTGAATTTCAGATGAGAAGCAATTCTCCATTGGTAGCAAATGGTTATCCATTAAGCGGAGGAAATCTTATTGAAATTCAAAAAAAACATAAAAAATAAGTGCTCACTCGGTCAAGAACGGACTACGAGGGTCAGCTACCCAGCTAACTTTCATAATTAAATACCGTTACTGTATAGGTGGGTCTTATCGTGAAAGACCTCTTACTGGATAATTCATGGGTAGAGCCAAAGAGTGTGGTATGAACTATACAAGTTACCAATAACATTGATTAAATGAAGTAAAGGCTCCGGTGTATAGAGAAGACCTCACCGTTTAAGAAGTAACCATAGAAACGACGGAACCCACTATTTCTTTATCCATTTAATTTATATTTCTTTTTTTTTCTTATTGACTATATTTTCGACACCTAGCAAAAGAAAA